GGGATATAATAAAATTCTTGATTAGATCTTCTCATAGGAACTATTTATGTAATTTGATTGCTGGATCCACAAAAAAAAATAGAATGGTCTTATTCAAAACGCCTCGTTATTTTTAACCAATTATGTGCTTCAATATAATTCCCTGGAGTAAGCGCTATAGCTTGTTTCCAATACTCAGCAGCTTGATTGAACCAAGCCTCCGCAATTTCCGAATCGCCTTGTAGAATGGCCTGTTCTCCCCGGTCGGAATAGGTTAGTAAATTCCCTTCCTTAGAACCGTACTTGAGAGTTTCCTACCTCATACGGCTCAGCAATCGATTATTTTTGCGTCCCATCTTCTCTTAATCTATCCTATGCTAACTAAATGAAATTTATCATCAATCTATTCTATTTTCTCTTGGGTTAACCAGAAGATGTTTATTGCATAAGTTTCCAAATCTAATTTGGTTCAATGATTAGTTTTCTCTTTTCTCCCACCTTCAGAAGAATGAAGCATAGATATCCCCTGATATCGTTCTAATTTTCTGAAAGGTAACTATCTCGATTTCGTATTTCATATATGTTCTATGAGATTTCTATTTATATAGAATCTTTGAAAAAGACTTTCCTCCGTTAAGAAAAAATAACTTACTATCTTTGGGATCTGATGCTACACCGCTGCTCAATACTTTAGTAGATCAACTCTATTACATAAGTTGATATCTCACCCATATCATGACATAAGTAAGCAGTTCTTAACTTTATTTACCAAATAATAGCTTACTAATGGATCTTTACGGTGCTTTCTCTATCAATTCGACTCTTTATCCATAGAGTATAGTATATAGGCCATACCTATTTCTTCCGATTTTTTTGGTTCTCGCGAAGTCTTTTTCCTTGCTACAGCTGATAAAAATCGTTACTTTGGACGATTCATATGTAGAAAGCCTATCTTTTTTCTAGTATTTACTAGACGATTAAATATTTTTTTTTTCTTTCTATAGTGAAGATAGTCGCACGTAATGACAGATCACGGCCATATTATTAAAAGCTTGTGGTAAAAATGGATTTCGTTCTAGTGCCCGGAAATAATATTCCAAAGCTTTTGTATGCTCTCCGTTGCTTGTGTGTATAAGACCTATGTTATAGAGTATATAACTTCGATCATAGGGATCAATTTCTGATCGCGTAGCTTCATAATAATTATGTAAAGCTTCTGCATAATTTCCTTCGGATTGAGCCAACATCCGTTACGGTCGTTCATTCTAGTAAAAGAATCTCCGTTCCAGAACCGTACGTGAGATTTTCATCTCATACGGCTCCTCCCTTCTGTGCATAGTACTAAGAGGAATAATTCATGTAATCAAAATTTCACTATTCTCATTATGAACTGACAGGAGCTGGTATTTTTACAAGAAATTTCTAGCCAGCCTTCTCACAAGAGGTTTTTTCTTAACACCAATCATATTAGTGCTAGATAAAAATGGTAACTCCAAAGATTTCTTTGTACTCAACGCTTACGATTTCCAGGAATTAGTCACTTCAACGGTCTTTGATGGTTATACGGGTACCAAAAGTACGAATAAGATGGATCTTTGTTTTCCTAACCATTCTTTTTAGTCCCGATACCGATAAGGAAAAGGGTTTTTTATAACAAAGTTTTTATGTTGTTGATTCCTAGGTGTAGTGCTTTTTCCCCGATGCCACCTATTGGTACTAAATGAAGTAGTATTGACTTCCAATACAGAACCTATAGATGTAACCTTTCGCTCAATACTAAAATTGATAATTGAAGCATCTAAGGCTGCATCAATCGAGGATACACGACAGAAGGAATTGATCTATCTCTAAACTTCACCTTCACCAAGCGTAGGTTTCTTTTACTAATTTGTTTTTTTTTATTCCTAAATTAAATACGTTCTTTTTCTCGTAAAACTGAGGGGTCAAAAAAAAAAACAAGAAAAAATCAAATCGCACCATCTCTGTAATAGGTAAATGCCTTTTTTTCTCCTGAAGTTGTCGGAATTATTCGTAATAAAATATTGGCTACAATTGAAGAGGTCTTATCAATAAAATTTCCATTTATTCGAGATCTAGGCATAATTAGCAATTCATTATATAATTCTTCTCATCCCCCTTCGGGGAAAATGATCCCACAAAAAAGGAATTGTACAGTACAAAATAACATAAAAACAGACTAATTGGAAAAGAAATTTTTTATTATAGAAGCATCGGGCGGTTATACATGTACTACAATTAAGATGAAGGACTCGCTATTCATTCGGGTTTTGGTCAAGAATAACATTCTGTAGGAGAGATGGCCGAGTGGTTCAAGGCGTAGCATTGGAACTGCTATGTATACTTTTGTTTACCGAGGGTTCGAATCCCTCTCTCTCCGTTTCTTTTCATTCATCAACGTTACCGACTACAATGTATCATACAATGTATCAAATAAAATAAGAATCGATATCATTATTATAACGGTAAGACCCTTATTTACTTAAATTACTTATTTAATAGAGATTCGCTATCCCTAATTAATCCCTGTGATAGGTAAAATACAAATAGAAATATCGTATTGATATTGAAAAGAAAAAAAAAGAATTCTATTGCCGATCCTTTTTTGATACGTGAATGAGACAGGGCACAAGGTACTTTATTTACTTCAGCGAAAGGGATTAAAATTGGTATGAACCTTGCTTTTTTATTTTCGTTAGAATCAAGTCTGACGGGAATAATATTCTACGACCAACAACTCATTTATTTTCAGACCGATCCATTTACTATCTATTATTTGATTTACAAATCCTTTATATTGTAAGGAGTCAATAGTCAAATGTTTTGGCAATTCCCCGTGGGGGGATGAAACAAGATGATTTTGAATCAGAGCTTTCGATCTTTCTTTATCCTTCGTAGTAATAATATCTCGGGGTTTGCAACGATAACTTGGTATGTCCACTATACGACCATTAACTAAAATGTGTCTATGGTTAACTAATTGTCTGGCTCCAGGAATGGTCGAAGCCATACCTAATCGAAAAAGGATGTTATCCAAACGCATCTCAAGTAGTTGTAGTAAAACCTGGCCTGTTGACCCTTTGGCTTTTCCAGCAATATGCACATATTTAAGTAATTGTCGCTCTGTCAGACCATAATGAAAACGCAATTTCTGTTTCTCTTCTAAACGAATACGATATTGTGATCTTTTTCCAGAGCGCAATTGGGTTTGAAGATCACTTCTGGATCTGGGTCTTTTACTAGTTAGTCCCGGTAAAGTCCCCAGCCGGCGTATTTTTTTGAAACGAGGTCCTCGGTAACGAGACATATAAATATAAAGGCTCCTTTTTGATTCATTTTTCTTTGACAAAAAAATATAAATTAAGACTGAACTAAAGGATCAGCAAAGCAAAACTCAATTTACTAAAGTCCTACAAAACATAATAAAAGAAATTTTATCAATATTCGGATTTTTTGTATATATAGGAAATTCAAGCAAAGGTTACGTTTTACAATTTCTTCTATAGAGATATAATTGTTCTAGTCAACTTTTTTATTCATAGCTATAGCTGCAAGTTACCATGACATAATAGATTGGTGACCCGACATTTAGAAAAAGCGAGAGTAGAGATTTTCAATCATGGAAATAAAAAAATCGATAAAGAAAAAGAGCCGGCTATCGGAATCGAACCGATGACCATCGCATTACAAATGCGATGCTCTAACCTCTGAGCTAAGCGGGCGGATAGGATATAAGAGCAATAGTGTATAGGAATACAGGAAACTATCGGATCTTAGCTATTACCTAGTGATTCTTCTTATTTTTTTATTTCATTTATGGATTATTTAAAATTCTTCTATTTCTTAGTTATTAGTTCTATATTTTCTATTCTATTTTTCTATATATACATATATATAGAATATCTAATAATATAATAAAATATAAATAGAAAAATAGAATAGAAATAGAAAAGAAATTAAATTCCATATTATATGAAAATAAAAAGAATGAATATCGACCGTTCCACTATTAAAAACTGCACTGTAAAAATGAAGGAGGAGGAAAGACATATATATATGTGGGATATATCTATCCATATTGAATTGCGGATACATCAATGATAAAATTGTTTTGTATTGAAACAAATAGAGTTCATCCAATAGAGATGAAATGATAGAATATAGAATAATATATATAATTCTAGGGTGGGCAAAAAAAGAAAATAGTAGCATACACTTTTTCAATATTGGAATCATTACCTAATGAATTCAATAGTGTCAAGATAAATGAAAGAGGTGGATGGAATTACAACTGAATCCTTGTCTCAAAGTAAAGGGGGATATGGCGAAATTGGTAGACGCTACGGACTTGATTTGATTGAGCCTTGGTATGGAAACCTGCTAAGTGGTAACTTCCAAATTCAGAGAAACCCTGGAAATAAAAAAGGGCAATCCTGAGCCAAATCTTTGTTTTGAGAGAAAAAACGATGGAAAATGAGAATAAAAAGGGATAGGTGCAGAGACTCGATGGAAGCTGTTCTAACGAATGAAATTGACTATGTTACGTTAGTAGATAAAATCCTTCTATCGAAATGACATAAAGGATAACCTTAATATGCCTAATACGTACGTATACAAACTGACATAGCAAACGATTAATCACAACCCAAATCTTAGATCGAATCCTCTATATATGAAAATAGAAAGATTCTATTTCTATTATCTTATATTATTAGATTATTTCTAATATTATATTTAATATATTCATAATTAGATAAATTAGATATATATATATATATATGAATTATGAATAATCTATATATTTATTCATTCTATTATTCTAATTATTCTAGAATTTAATAATAGAATAATATTTCTATATGATTTTATATATTCTTTATTTCTTATTTATATTACTATTAATATGAGTAATAGTATGAGATAAGGATCTATAGAAACCCTCTATTAATTAGAATGATAGAGATCCAAAAATCTATGAAAAATTGAAGTTGAAAAAAGAATCGAATTCGAATATTCAGTGATCAAATGATTCATTCCAGAGTTTGATAGATCTTTTGAAGATTAATTGGACGAGAATAAAGAGAGAGTCCCATTTTACATGTCAATACCGACAACAATGAAATTTATAGTAATAGGAAAATCCGTCGAATTTTTAAATCGTGAGGGTTCAAGTCCCTCTATCCCCAATAAAAGCCCATTTTACTTCCTCGCTATTTATTTATCCTCATCCTATTTTTTTTCATCAGTGACTCAGTTTAAACAAATTGAATCATTCATAATTTTTTTCCTTACATTTACAAAAAAAGTCTTCTTTTTAAAGTCTTCTTTTTGAAGATATAAGAAATTCAGGGGCTAGGTCCAATTTGTTAAGATTTTATTTTTTAGTTATTTTCATTGACAGAGATATTAAGTACTCTGCTAGGATGATGCACGAGAAAAGGTCGGGATAGCTCAGTTGGTAGAGCAGAGGACTGAAAATCCTCGTGTCACCAGTTCAAATCTGGTTCCTGACACGTGAATAATGTATCGGATAGATATTTATACCTCATACAAATGAAATTAATTCATTGAGACGGATCGGGATAGATATTCTTTACTTTCTTTTTCATTTTTCTTTTTTCCTCTCTGTTCATATTTTTATTATTCCAAAATATTATTCCAAAAGTATGTTAAAATTTCGTATATATTTCAAATCTAATAGCTAAAAAAAATTAGCTAAAAGGATTCAATCAAAGAGTGGAAGGATAGGAATAGAAAGGATGTATTTCAGACACAGTACAAATAAACTCCTATTCTTCGCATTTTACATTTCTTCATTTCGTCTCTTCTGTCTTTTCTTTCAAATTTCATATTTTTTTGTCACTCTTGTTCAAGTTACTTTCTGGGATCCCCACTAAGTGATGTGCGCGGTACAAAGTTCATGGTGCAGAATTATTTTGACTAATACTATTTTTTCTGCTCATACGAAATGTATATTAGATGATATCTTCCCAATTGGGGAAGAGCAATGAAACAACAACTGGTACCATAGAGAAGTGGCCATAAACTGGAAAGTCTTGACCAATTCGAGAGATCATTCGATGTAGTTGAAATAATTGAATTGGGGGTTGTTTGGTTAAGTAATGGAAACTCAACCAAATTCATAACTGTTTCAATATCATCCTTTCCTTCCCTTTTATTTTGATTGTCTAAATATTAAGCTAAGACCATTCCAACGCTCCTTTTCGCCATGCATAAACTGAACCCACAATTGGGACAAGCACGAAAATGAAAGAAAGCTTCTATAAATACAGATACACCCAATAGATCAAAGCTCATTGCCCATGGATAAAGAAAGACCGTTTCAACATCAAAAACAACAAAAACTAGAGCAAACATGTAATAGCGAATTCGGAATTGTACCCAAGCATACCCCATGGGTTCTATACCTGATTCATAACTAGAAATATTTTCTGGACCTTCCCTAATCGGGACTAAAATTCCAGAAATGACAAATGCCAAGATAGGAATAACGCTTTCTATTATTAGGAATGCCCAGAAAATATCATATTCGTAAAGCAGAAACATAAAAGTACTCCTATAAATGTGGAATAGTCTGAATTATTCCATTTGAATTAGAATTTTCAATTAAGATTTTCAATTCAATTAAAAACAATGAAAAAAAAGTGTTAACTCTTTGATCATGGACAGGAAAAATATCATATGTAATTCATTCATGAAAGTGGATGAAGAGAGATGGGTATTTGATCCGAGATTTTACAAATACTAATTGGGTCCGTTGGAATGAATTATTGTGTTTATTTTCTTGTTCCTATTACTACTCAAAATTCTCTACAAAACAAAAATGGAATGTATTAGGGCTATACGGACTCGAACCGTAGACCTTCTCGGTAAAACAGAGAAAACTGATTATTATCGAAATGATTCGAACTGTTTCAAAGACCCAACATGCATTTTGTTGCATTGGGCTCTTTCATCAACTGATGTAAAGATCAGTTAGTCCACCATATTTTTTCTTTATAGGAAGATAATAAGATAATGAGATGGCTCCATGTGCTCTGATTCATTATTTATATCCTGATCTAGGAGCAATACCAAAGTTTTTCAAAGAAGGGTGACCTTTATTTAGGTCTGCCTTCGGCCTAGATCAACCTAAGTGAAATGCAGTCTCTATCGCTCCGCTGCAAGAGTAAAATATGAGACTTAATACACCTAAAAGCTCATAGGATGAAAAGAGGTTCTTTTGAGATCCTTATACTCATTATGCCTGGCATTGAATGGACTGAGCATTTACCTTACAATGGCAAGTTCTATTTGATTTGTCACCGGAATTCGCACCTGAACCGGATCAAACCAAATTTGTCAGGCTATTTTTCTCTTGTTCTCTCGAATCTACGGAGTAAGACATCAACTTCTCAAAAAGATCAATTATGGTCATTGCATAATGGGCTCCCTTGAAAAACATTGGCGCACGTGTAAACGAGGTGCTCTACCTAACTGAGCTATAGCCCTTGTCATAACTATTTTAACATAGAGATAATTTCTTGTCAAGAAGGGTATCCCATAATCCTACATGATAACTCTCTGATCCGTTTATGTTTAAGATTGATATTGCTTAGAATACATATATTACCTATAATCCATCGAAGTGATGGAGATCCTTTTTGTGGTGATAAATGACCTACTTAACCCAGTGGTTAGAGTATTGCTTTCATACGGCGGGAGTCATTGGTTCAAATCCAATAGTAGGTAGAACTTATTAGATACCGGATTCCATGGTATCTAATAAGTTTTTCTACTCATCCTCTTTTTTTCGTTATATCATCAGATTAATTAGACTTCATTGTCTTCAATTTGTGGAATCAAGATGTAGTGTGTAGTGTATAAGAAAGAATTTATTTTGATTAAATGTATTGACTACTACTAATAGGAAGAAATCACTTTGACAGCTTCTACTCGTGTTCTAGCTCGTCTGAGAGCTAGATTTGCCTCAATTGCTTGTCTCTTACCCTCAGCTCTACTCAAGTTAGCTTCAGCTATTTCAAGAGTTTGTTGAGCTTCTTGTGGATCAATGTCAGTACTAATTTCCGCACCATTTCCTAAAATGGTGATCTCATTATTACTTATTCTAGCGAAACCGCCCATAAGAGCCACCGTTAACCATCGGTCGTTTAGCCGTATTCTCAAAAGACCTATATCTACAGCCGTGGCAATGGGGGCATGGTTTGGTAATACCCCAATTTGTCCACTATTAGTAGATAAAATAATCTCTTTCACTTTGGAATCCCAAATCATTCGATTAGGAGTCAGTACACAAAGATTTAAGGTCATTTCTTCAATTTGCTCTCCTCTTCTAAGTTCATAGCTTTTGCGGTAGCTTCATCGATGTTACCCACCAAATAAAAGGACTGCTCGGGAAGACCGTCTAATTCTCCAGAAAGGATGAATTGAAAACCCCGAATTGTTTCTGCGAGACCAACATATTTCCCTGGAGAACCAGTAAAGACTTCTGCCACAAAGAAGGGTTGTGATAAGAAACGTTCAATCTTGCGTGCTCTTGCTACAGTTAAACGATCTTCTTCGGATAATTCGTCCAACCCAAGGATAGCTATAATGTCCTGAAGTTCTTTGTAACGTTGTGAAGTTTGCTTAACCCTTTGCGCAGTTTCATAATGTTCTTCGCCAACGATCCGAGGTTGTAACATAGTTGACGTTGAATCCAAGGGATCTACTGCTGGATAAATACCTTTGGCAGCTAATCCTCTTGATAATACGGTAGTAGCATCTAAATGTGCAAATGTCGTGGCAGGAGCAGGGTCGGTCAAATCATCCGCAGGTACATAAACTGCTTGGATCGATGTTATGGATCCTTCCTTGGTAGAAGTAATTCTTTCTTGCAAAGAACCCATTTCCGTACTAAGGGTAGGTTGATAACCCACTGCAGAAGGCATTCTACCTAATAAGGCAGAGACTTCGGACCCTGCTTGAACGAAACGAAATATATTGTCGATGAATAGAAGTACGTCTTGCTCATTAACATCCCGGAAATATTCCGCCATGGTTAGGGCAGTCAAGCCAACTCTCATACGAGCTCCTGGCGGTTCATTCATTTGACCATAGACTAGAGCCACTTTGGATTCTGCAATATTTTTTTCATTAATCACCCCAGATTCTTTCATTTCCATGTAGAGATCATTTCCTTCACGAGTACGCTCACCTACTCCGCCAAATACGGATACGCCTCCGTGAGCTTTGGCAATGTTGTTGATCAATTCCATGATGAGTACTGTTTTACCCACTCCAGCTCCCCCAAATAGTCCGATTTTTCCTCCACGGCGATAGGGGGCTAAAAGATCCACTACTTTAATCCCTGTTTCAAAGATTGAAAATTTCGTATCTAACTGTATGAAGGCGGGTGCAGATCTATGAATAGGAGATGTTGTGCGAGTATCGACAGGACCTAAATTATCAACGGGCTCTCCAAGAACGTTGAAAATTCGTCCGAGAGTAGCTCCCCCGACTGGAACACTTAGAGGAGCTCCCGTGTTAATCACTTTCATTCCTCTCATCAGACCATCTGTAGCACTCATAGCTACAGCTCTCACTCGATTATTTCCTAATAATTGTTGTACTTCACAAGTTACATTAATTTGCTGACCAACAGTATCTCGACCTTTAATTACCAAAGCATTATAAATATTAGGCATCTTGCCCGGTGGAAAAATTACATCCAGTACTGGGCCAATAATTTGAGCGACACGTCCTAGGTTTTGTTCTTCAAGTGTAGAAACCACAGGATCAGAAGTAGTGGGATTGCTTCTCATAATCATAAATCATAATAAACATAATAAATATGTCGAAATTCTTTTTTGAAAAGTACTGAATCGAAAAGAAATATCCGATAGCAAGTTGATCGGTTAATAAATGGGAGTTAGCATTCTATTGAGTTGGTACCACCCAATCGAATCCAATTCAATCCTTTACTCAGTGAATGAGTCAATTT